TGAACAGAGTCGAGAAAATAATCTATTTTTTATGATAAAAAATAGATTATCAATCGATTTGATAATAATGCAAGGATTAGCAGTAATACGCCTTGCTCTCACTAAAGTGATATCCATGTAGATATCAATATATCACTTGTGACTTTCTTTGTTACAAAACACTAATTTGAATTTCAAACTGAAATGATTAAAATGAAATCATAAGAAGGAATATGTAAGCTACCCACTTGATTTCCATGGGATTGTAGTTCAATTGGTCAGAGCACCGCCCTGTCAAGGCGGAAGCTGCGGGTTCGAGCCCCGTCAGTCCCGGCGAATTCAATAAAAAAAGACATCAACTCCCCTTTTTGTTTCTGGGCAAGGGGATCAAAATGGTTTCATTTATCTTTTGTTTTAGTTTTTTCATCAAGCAAAAGAAAGGGGTATCTCCATTATTTTAACTAGCACCAATTGATGGTAGAGAGACATATGTAAATTAGGATAATTATTGAGAGCATTCAACACTTCAAGAAAGAGATACTGTACGGGGTTTCTTCTTTTTGTCAATTGATCTCCCATTAACTGTGTAGGAAAATGGAATAGGATAGCAGCGTATAATACGTTTGCCAAGAGTACCTATGTATACTTTTACTTTTCTTTCTATGAAGTCAAGTAATTGAAAATAGTTCGAATCCAACCAAGGAAAGAGGATATTGATATTTCAAAAATAAAGAGAAAATTAGTCTTCCCTAATGAATATGCTCTTTTTAAAGATTAGAGTCGATGTCGAAGAAAAAACTCGTAAGAAAATTTAAATAGTTAATTTTTGGAATATTTTAGTTTCTTTACTGGGACTCGTCTTTATCACATTTCCCTTATTTGTTTTCCAAAAAGACGATATACCTTTAAAATTTTTTGAAAATTTTAAATTGAACTTCGTACTTGTTTTCTCTATTTGATTTATATTGTTTATTTAAGGTTCTTTTTAAATTCTTAAACAATCGAAGTATAAAGGTTTTTTTATGATACTTCATCAGATGATTGTACAAGGAAAGTAAAGTACTAGGTTGTAGAAAAGAAAGCGGGAAAAAAGAATTATAAATAAATATTTTTTGATTGGATCAGGAATCTCATTATGTATTCGGTGTGGATAAAAGATCTTCCTATGTTATACTATTAAATTCTTGACGATGAGTCAATTTCATAGTTCCGATATTGTTATTCATGATATTTCTTTCATTCGATATCGTCGAAATCTAATTCATCTGAGTGAGTTTACAAGCGAAAGATTTCTCATCTCTATGGGATTAAATCCCGAGATATTTCAAAGAAAAAAAAAAAAAAACGATTAAATTATGGAAGTCAATATTCTTGCATTTATTGCTACTGCACTCTTCATTCTCATTCCTACTGCCTTTTTGCTTATAATTTACGTAAAAACGGTTAGTCAAAATGATTAATTTGAATACAATTTTATTATCAATGAAAAAAAGGATTTTAATTTCTCGTCTTAAATGAAAGGAATGCATTAGCATTAGACTCAGTAGTAGTAGTATCCTGTAGTAGTAGTATCCTAAGGGGCCCGCTAGTATGGTAGAAAGAGATCTCTTTCTACCATACTAGCCATTATGGTTATTGTAATGTATAAAGATACAAGTGAAATATCTTAATATAAAGGAATCCACCTATATTTCTTTATATCAATATAAATTAAATAGAATATGAAATGTATGTACATACTTTCTCAATTTCATTTGTTTGTTTGATCCATTTAATACAGATAATCCTAATTCGATGGAAACTTCTTCAGATTTCGAAAAGGGGTTACCCCATGAATGGTTAACCGTGTAAACCCTGATATAAAAATATAAAATGAGTCAATAAAACAAAACATAAATCCAATTCTAAAAAAAAAAAATCTTAAAAAACTGCCGAACGGTCTAGAAAACTAAAACAATTGATACAGGTTGATAGGGTTTGATTATTACCGCAATTAGGAGTACTTCTAGAGTCCACTTCTTCCCCACACTACGAGAGAGAGGGAAAATGTAAAAACTACCATTAAAGCAGCCCACGCGAGACTTACTATATCCATGTGAATTCTGTCCCCTATTTCTATGAATATGAAGAAACTATTCCATTATTGTTCACTAATAATAGTGAAATCACTGGTACAGAGTCAAAAAAGGGAGAGGTATTTGGTCACCATTGATAAACTACTCCAAAAATCCACTTATCTTATAATGAGTTATTCTTATTATAGAATTTCTAGTAGAATCGACAAGATGTAAACACAAGTAAACAGACACTTTTTGAAGTATCCAAGGAACCTGACTCACATGTAGAAAGAATAAGACGTTTTATTTATTTTATCATTTTTTTTTAGTAAAATGAAAGGCAATTCTTCATCTAATCTAATATTGATTGAATGTCTGAGCATTCCTAGACTTTCATGAGTCTGTATCCAAAGTATCGTAGGTCCTTTCCAAAACTATAAATTTAATTCCCCCTCTGTCTATCCAATCTAATTGAAGACTCAGTAAATGGAACTAAATTAGTAGTGGAAAGTAAAGATTTACGAAATTCCCTCCACTACTTTAAGTTTTCCTTTAATCTGAAAACTTTGGGTTAGAGAATAGAACCTCGAGAGCCAGGGGCTTAGAATCACGATAAAGAAAGTATCAAGAGTCTTTTCCTACGTTTGTTATAATAGGGGATTTCAAGTCTGTTGTTGAGGCGGCACCCGGATTTGAACTGGGGAAAAAGGATTTGCAGTCCCCCGCCTTACCACTCGGCCATGCCGCCAAAACGATAGAAACTAGATTCAAATTTTATTTTTTTTTCAACTCCGAAAAAAATATATATATTTTCAGTCACAAAATATAGAATCCAGTACAAATCAGAACCATTAACTAGTGACTGTAAATTCATGACCTTTTTTTTAATTAAAATCTACATTTTTTATTTCTAATAATAAAAAAATCATTAGAAATGTATTTATAACTAATCTATATTGAATTTTTTCAATTAAAAATAAAAATAAATCTTCCTCAATTTCAATTATAACAGTAATGATGAGTATATGTAAACCCCAGAATCAGAACATACGTTACGTTGTGTTATAGAGCTATAGCTCTATAATGGGGTATTTTATCTCTCTAAGGATGCTTTTAAGGAGTAATTCTCAATAAATTTTTGTATTTCAATTTTTCATTGAATACTTTGAAGAGAAAGTTTAATTTTTGATAGAGCACAGCATGTGCTGTCCCAAATATAACTGTACCCCAATAAAAGAATAAAAAGAGACGTATATATCTTATCTGTGCTTTATTTTTAATTTTAATAATAAAAAAAAATTAATAACTTAAAAAAAAGCAGTTTTCTTACCTACTTCAATTCAATGATATTCTATTCAAAATAGGTAAAACTCTTTTCTGCAAATATTTTTATGAACAATTAAATACAAACACATGAAAAAGTAAAGTGGTAAAAAAAGTTTTCTATTTATTATATGTTTATCTGCTCGAACAGATACAATCATGAATACATTTTTTTAATGGTATGCAATCAATTGGAATATGTAATATCATAGGTGAAAATGAAATTACTTTTTTCTAGTCTTTCCAAAACTCCATAAGTTCCAGTGGTTTTTCTCAATTCTGTTCCATTTGGATCTCTTTCTTATAAAAAATTCCAATTGAATCTAGTCTCCGTTCATACGTATTTCATACATTCCATATATCTTGGAGTTGGATAAAATTTCATGTGATTCAGTAAACAGAATAGAAATTCCATTATTGCTAGATCGAATTCTATGGATATGATTCGGTGAAGAATAAGAGATGGGATGGGATTTTTTCAATAAACGGATAAATGGGAAATTCAAAAAAGATGCTCGGGGATGGAAAAGAGGGAACATCTACAATACCCGGATTAAATCAGATACAATTTGAAGGGTTTTATCGGTTTATTGATCAGGGGTTAATAGAAGAACTTTCTAAATTTCCAAAAATTGAAGATATAGATCACGAAATTGAATTTCAATTATTTGTGGAAACATATCAATTGGTAGAACCTCTGATAAAAGAACGAGATGCTGTCTATGAATCACTTACATATTCTTCTGAATTATATGTATCCGCGGGATTAATTTGGAAAACCAGTAGGAATATGCAAGAACAAAGAATTTTTATTGGAAACATTCCTTTAATGAATTCCCTTGGAACTTTTATAGTAAACGGACTATACAGAATTGTGATCAATCAAATATTGCAAAGTCCTGGTATCTATTACCAGTCAGAATTGGATCATAACGGGATTTCGGTCTATACCGGCACCATAATATCAGATTGGGGAGGCAGGTTAGAATTAGAGATTGATAAAAAAGCAAGAATATGGGCTCGTGTGAGCAGGAAACAGAAAATATCTATTCTAGTTCTATCATCAGCTATGGGTTCGAATCTAAGAGAAATTTTAGAGAATGTTTGCTACCCTGAAATTTTCTTATCTTTCTTGACCGATAAGGAGAAAAAAAAAATAGGGTCAAAAGAAAATGCTATTTTGGAGTTTTATCAACAATTTTCTTGTGTAGGTGGGGATCCAATATTTTCTGAATCCTTATGTAAGGAATTACAAAAAAAATTCTTTCACCAAAGGTGTGAATTAGGAAGGATTGGTCGCCGAAATATTAATTGGAGACTTAATCTTAATATACCTCAGAACAATATATTTTTGTTACCACGAGATATATTAGCAGCTGCCGATCATTTGATTGGGATGAAATTTGGCATGGGTACACTTGATGATATGAATCATTTGAAAAATAAACGTATTCGCTCTGTAGCGGATCTGTTACAAGACCAGCTCGGCTTGGCTCTGGCTCGGTTAGAAAATGTAGTTAAGGGAACTATAGGCGGAGCAATTAGGCATAAATTGATACCTACTCCTCAGAATTTGGTAACTTCAACTCCGTTAACAACTACTTATGAATCCTTTTTCGGATTACACCCATTATCTCAAGT